TAGAAACAGAATTCTCCCACTTAGGCTTACTATGCTTTGGGATTTTTTTAGAATATTCTATTATTTATTTTATATTTATTTTCTATTTATTTATTTTTATAGTATAATATAACGGTATTGATATTCTAATCTACTTGATTGATATTCTAATCTACTTGATTGATATTCTAATCTACTTGAATATTGAATACCAGAAAACTATATGATATGAATATTTATTATTATTAACGCAGATATATCTATCTAATTTATTTATTTTATATCTATGTCTTCTCCGTTCTTTTATTACCCTCCTGTCGTGTTGTCAATTGACAGTATGACTTAGGGGTCAATATAATTTGACCGACCAAATCCTATTTTGGTAAACCATCTTGAATCTACTGCAGAGTGAAGGATCATGGATCCAACGCATAACCCTTTGTGAATGAGAGAGATAAAGATGAGAAAGACCAATGAAATAAAGTTTCAAGGTTATATAGTTTAATGGTAAAGTTTGATTTGATTACCATTAACTAACCCCCAGAATACTTAAGGAGTTTTTCCGTTTGATTTATATACTATGGATCTACTAAAGACGGATCTCGGCCTGAGTTATATTAATAAAGTTAATAAGGTAAACCTACTAGGCCTTATTACCTATTATGTTTTTCCTATTCTATTTTTATATTACCTCAAGGTATTTTTCTTATTACCTATGGTATTTGTCTTATTACCCATATTCTAGTGTTTTTTGATTTGGCCGGCCCTCGGGACCTTTTATTTCTAGTTGATTTATGAAGGCGGCCGTAGGCCCCTATGGTCCAGTGGTTACGACCTCTCTCTTTCACGGAGAAAACGAGGGTTCAAGTCCCTCTGGGGGTGTACCAAGACTCAAGACTACAGGAGTGGTATTTTCTATCAAATGATCCGTAGCCGTATTTGTCAAGTCTGCCTGGTAGACGAAAGGAAGTTTATTATTATTATGGAACGTCTAAAAAATTTAGGCGTTGGGTCGATGCCCGAGTGGTTAATGGGGGCGGACTGTAAATTCGTTGACAATATGTCTACGCTGGTTCAAATCCAGCTCGGCCCAACAATTTGCCAATCTACTATCAGACGGTAGAACTCTCTTGTTCTTAAGAAATACCTTACCTGATACAAGAGAATAAAAAAGAATTCAAATTTTCTGCTAGATCTCTTCTTATTTCCCTGGGATTGTAGTTCAATAGGCTAGAGCACCGCCCTGTCAAGGCGGACGTTGCGGGTTCGAGCCCCGTCAGTCCCGACGGATCCAATAAGTACATCAATTCGCCTCTCCATTTTCTGTGAAAGAGGGGACAGAGAGCATAATTGAATCCCGAAGAGGTTTCCTATCTTTTTTTTTCAGGATTCTGTCAAAGAAAGAATAAACCCTAAACTAAAATGAAAATAACTAAAATAGTGAAGTTGATAGAATATTCCATCTTTTATCCCGCGCCTCATCTTTCTCATACTTCTTTGTCTTCCAAAGAAAATTGGATCATTAAAATTTAGAACCTAATTCCTCTCTTTTTGGGTTTTTAATGGAAACGGATGGGTGGTTAGATGATACTTCGTTTGACTACATACAAAAAAAGAACAGAAAAGAAGGATAAAAAAGGAATTTTTGCTCGGTCCGGGAATCCAAGATTGGATTCGGTATGGATAAAGGATCTTCGTATGTTATACTATTCAATTCTCGACGACGAATTAATTTAATAGCTCAGATATTGTTATTCATGATATGATATTGATCCGATTCAAGATCATCGATAGGTAATGCATTCATTGAATTGACAGGTGAAAGATTTATCATCTCTATGGGATTAAATCCCGAGTTATTGTGAAATAAAAAAACGATGAGATTATGGAAGTAAATATTCTTGCATTTATTGCTACTGCACTGTTCATTTTAGTTCCTACTGCCTTTCTACTTATAATTTACGTAAAAACAGTCAGTCAAAACAATTAATTACTTTGAATGAAACTTGACTTCTGAATTCTTATCCATATTTGAAGAAATCAAAAGAAAAGTATTCTATTAAATGAAATCAACGGGTATAATCGGCGGTATTCTATGAGATCCGAGAGTATGGTAAGAAAGAAATTTTTTTCTTATCATACTCTCTATTAGTGTTATAGTAATGTATAAAATAAAATTGTACTTGACTTTCTAATAAAGTTGCTATACTATATTAGCTTCTATCTTCAATCTATGTAGTTATTAATCCATATATGGAATTGACGTAGGACCCGATTCTATTTCTTTGATACATCTATTTATTCCGATGAATCTGAAAAAATCGTTTTACTGTTATAGAATACATTTCTCCACTAGAATCCAAGGGAATTTTGAAATGAGGATCTTTTTATTTAAATTGAAATAATTTTCAATTTAAATAAAAAATGCGTTGCAGAACAATCTATAAAACAATTGATACCGTTAACTAAATTAGGAGTGCTTCTAAAGTCCACTTCTTCCCCATACTACGAGTGAAAGGGAAAATGTAAAGACTACCATTAAAGCAGCCCAAGCGAGACTTACTATATCCATGTGAATTATATCCCTTATCTCTATGATAGAATTATTCCATTATTGCTCACTAATAATAGTAGAATGAATGGTCCAGAGTCAAAAAGGGATTCTGGCCGAACACTATTGATGAACCAGTCAAATAAATCCATTTCAAAAATTCCTATATGATTTCTAATCGGGAAAGACTAAATACAAGTAAAATATACAATGACACTATAAGGGAATGTTACTAATGGAATGGAACATCTATTCTATCTAGTAATAAAAAAAGAGACCCATTCCTTTTTCTTGCCCTTCAAAGTAAAAAAAATTGCTATCTATTACATACTTTTATTTCCTATTTGATCTAATTCGTACCCTTTCCCGATTGTCTCTCTGAAGGAGTTGGGAGATAGTATATTATACTCTTGACGACGGGTCTAAAAAAAAAATAAATTTTTTGCACTTTTTGTTTTCTATAAACTATAAAAAAATCCATCCAATATAATCTTTCTTTGAATTTTAGATTCAAGGATTTCCAAGCTTTTACAAAATCCCCAGAACAGAATAAGACAGCAGAACAGAATAAGAGATTTAGATTCATTTGTTGATGAGGCGGCACCCGGATTTGAACTGGGGAAAAAGGATTTGCAGTCCCCCGCCTTACCACTCGGCCATGCCGCCAAAACGATACACAATAGGAAAAAATTTTTCTTTTTCGGTTGGATTACTAAACTTTAGTTTATTGTACTTGCATCTTGCATCCCTTTTTGAATCCTTTTTCTAAATCTAAATTTATGTATAAAAATTAGAAAAGTTTTTATCCTTTCTTATTGTATTTAATTTATTTATTGTAATGTATTTGATCTACCCCCTCGATTGATTGTATCGTATCTTCCCACAATGCCGAAAAACTTCCACTCACCTTTCTATTGAAAAATCAAATGTCTATTTTCGCTTAAAAAAGCCAAAATTTATGACAAAAGGGAACCGTTAACTATTCGTTGACTGAGAATTCGTGACTTATTCTTGGCTAAAATTTGATTTCCCTAATGACATAAGAAAATACAAATGGATACATACTTAATTGATTCTTTTGAATCAAAAATCCTTCTCAATTTCTGGATTCTATTATAACAAAAATGATAAGTATATGTAAACCCCAGAAGGGAAATTTTTACACAGATACCAAATTGGCTATTTAGAGTATGTTGCCTATAAACAAAAAAAGGGAATTCATTGGAACAAAAAAAGGCCCGGCTGGGTATTGACCGGGCCAGGCCCAAAAGGCACTTCGAACAAAATAAAAGCAAGAAGGTCTTCTTTATTTATCTTTCTATTCTATTTGGATCTTTCGAGCATCTAAATGGAATTGCTAATTCTATAATAACGATAAAGAATGTAAAAGAAATACTTTATTTAATCCTTACTTGATGTGTAATGTAACATAGTAATTATCTTTTTCAATTGGGAGAGATGGCTGAGTGGACGAAAGCGGCGGATTGCTAATCCGTTGTACGAGTTATTCGTACCGAGGGTTCGAATCCCTCTCTTTCCGTTTCCGTTGATGACTTTCTATTTTTTTCTTTCAATTTTTGCAAACCCCTTTTTCTTTTTTTTTCCTAATTAAATTAAATATGTGGAATAGCTAAAATAAAATATTAATAAAATTGTAAAATCAAACAAGAAAAACTCCATTTTTATTTTATTCTTCACGTCCAGGATTACGTCCTGGATCATTGGATAGGAATCCAAAAATGAAGAGAGAAACAAAGAATATTACTACTGTGTAAACGAAAAGTTTGAGAGTAAGCATTACACAACCTCCAAGATCATTTTTTGAAAAAGAAAAACGAGAAAAGATAATAGATCCTCCACTTTTATATCACATATCCTATTTTGACACCAAGAAATTAATTATAGAAATAGAAAAGAATGTTCAGAAATTCAAATCAAATGAAGTTGAAATTTGTAATAAGAGTCTTTAATTTAATTACCACAAATCACTTTCATACCCACAATTAGATATTCTAAGGGACCCTAAGCTCATAAGGTATTTCCCCGAAAAAGGATTAAAATGGGGAAAGGAAATAGGGCGAGCCGGATTTCTCGCGACTATCCGAGAGTTTGAATCGAAGGTTCATATTGTCAGACTTATTTGATCTTATCAATTGTTATAATTTTTCTCGAATAAATCATGAATTTTCTAGGATAGTATTAAAGCTCTTATCGAAAACTTACAGCAGCTTGCCAAACAAAGGCTAAAAGAAAAAAGAACAGGGGTATAACTGGCATGACATCTACGATTGGATTCAAAAAAGCATAGGCTTCGGGCAATTTGGCGAAGAAAAGACTAGTCGGATAAAGGGCAGAATTAAGACAGATCAAACTAAAAATATTAAGCATAACAGACTTTTTTTTCGTCGAAATAATTGCATTTTGATTGAGTTAAGGAAAAATGAAGAAAGTAAGGTAAACAAAAAAATCCTTCTTTTTTTTTTCTGCTCAATCAAAAATCCTCCAATTCTCAAAGGAGAATAGAAGAAATCATACTTTCATACAATATCTTAATTGAATTATATGTAATGATCAATAAATTCAGTTGAATTCTAGATATACACATGCCAAAATCCTAGCATGAATCTATAATAGATTCTATAAAGATAAAGAAAAAAGAGTTTCTCTAGATAGTTGGACTGGAATTGACGAAGACTTAATACCAATATTATTCTTTATTAGTATTAGTGTCCAATAAAAATAGAAATGGGGCGTAGCCAAGCGGTAAGGCAACGGGTTTTGGTCCCGCTATTCGGAGGTTCGAATCCTTCCGTCCCAGAGCGTATCCATTGTATCCTAATATTTGTTTTTTGTTCAAGGAGGTTCTGTTTCAAGGTCTAATATTGCATAGAATATTATATTATTCATTCCTCCTTCTTTTTTTATTTTGAATGATTCTTTGCGGAAGCATATCTGAGTTTTTCACAAACTGAACTAAATCGAGTTCAAATGATATGCAAAAGTAACTGAACCCCTTTGTGACCCAGATAAAGCTAAGATGGGCCGTAGATCATAGTTGTAGAAAGATTACTTAACCTCATCAGGTTAAAAAAAAATATGAAATGAAAATACATATAAAAGAGGAAGCGCTTAACCTATAGGTATGTATTCTTATCCTGTTTCAGTGACAATAGTGTTTCCCTTTTTGTGAAAAAGAATTGGCATCCCTAAAATATTTTATTTAACAATGATATGATATATATTTTCGATATTTTTTTATTGTTTGATTTAGCTTATTTGCTTTACATCATTGACAATTCCATTCGAAAAGAAACAGATATTTTTCTTTCTTTTTTCTTATGATAATGATAATAAAAGGGAGTCTTTACTGTAAAACTTGACTCAAATAATGATGTAGAAGTTGGAAACTTTTTCAAGTATCAAGATTTGTAATGATTCCTTATGGGTTGACTCTTTGGGAAGTTGGAAATGGGCCGGTCTATCTTATTGAGTCACTTGAAGAGGCAGAGTAAAATAGAATTTATTTTTTCGTGTGATTTCTGTTAGTTATGTTATTTCTATATCTATTTAGTTTAGATTTCTAGATATTTCTGTTAGATATTTTTTTGAAATAGATATTTATAAAAAAACGTTCCATTCATACAAAAAAGCTGGGGTCTTGCTAATATTTCTTCAGAAAAATCTTTATTATCTATGTAGATAAGAAAAAATATAAATTACTTTGTCTCTGTACCGACTGAACCAATGACTATTCATGATTCCATAATTGAATCAATTCCGTACTGGTTCCAAATTAGAGGAATGTTATGGTAAAACTTCGTTTAAAACGATGCGGTAGAAAGCAACGTGCGACTTGAAGGACACGATCTGGTGTGGATTCTTTTTCTTACATCCACCATTTTATATAGGAATGAAGGTGCTCTTGGCTCGACGTCATTTGTTCTATTCTACTAGAGCCCTTCTTTTTTTTATTGGGTTGTAATGTAAATAGTTCATGATGGAGCTCGAGTAGAAAGTATTGATTAATTTCTCAGGGGCAACGATCTAGGGTTAATGCCAATTCATAAATTGGAACAACTTCGTAAGTATATCTTCGATATCTTCGATATAGAAATCGAAAGGATCCGATTCGAGCAATTTTTCAATTCAAAAAATTTGTTGGAACGGCTAAAACTTTTTCGATACGCAGTGTATCGCGCACGAATCAACCGTCGGTATGATTCTTTGATAGAAAGAAATCGCAAAAGGGGTATGTTGCTACCATTTTGAAAGGATTAAGAAGCACCGAAGTAATGTCTAAACCCAATGATTTAAAACAAAGATAAAGGATCCCAGAACAAGGAAACACCACTTCAATTGTCTCACGGATCCGAATAACGAATAAAAATAGATTTTAAACGAGACAAAAAGGGTGGGTTAAAGACCACTCAAAAAAAATATATATATTAATATTAAATTAAAAAATTAAAGATTTTTCTTTAAGATATTTGAGATATTATATTATTGAACTTGAGTTATGAGTACAAATGATTTTTTCTTCTTCAGGAAGTAAGCTAAATAAAAAGGAGTGAAATTGAAATTATAGAATTTATTAATTTATTTTACGGATTCCTTTCCTATTTATTCTAATCAAATTTTATCCATAGATAAAACTTCGAATCATTTTTTCTCGAGCCGTACGAGGAGAAAACTTCCTATACGGTTCTAGGGGGGGGTTCTTTTTCATCTACATCTATCCCAATGAGCCGTCTATCGAATCGTTGCAATTGATGTTCGATCTCGAAGAGAAGGAAGAGATCTTCGGAAAGTGGGTTTTTATGATCCGATCAAGAATCAAACTTATTTAAACGTTCCCGCTATTCTCTATTTCCTTGAAAAGGGCGCTCAGCCTACAGGAACTGTTCAGGATATTTTAAAAAAGGCAGAGGTTTTTAAGTAACTTTGCCCTAATCAAACAAAATTAAATTAAGGAAATAAAAACTAAGGGTAGGATAGTGATTTCTATATCATTTTGGATATCTTTTCTATACTATGTTTTTTTATTTCCTTTCTTGGTCTATTCGTATCTATTTCTCATTGCTTTTATAGAATCCTTTTCTCTTTTATAGAATCCTTTTCTATAGAATCTTTTTCTAAGGAAACCGTATTTGATTGATCCTCAAAAAATAGAAAATTATGGCATTACCTGTAATCGGGTGGTTTTCATTTGAACTCTAATACCAAGTAACAAACAAGGAATAGAAGTTCTTTATTCTATAATTTGATTCTCCATCTAATCTAAAAACTCAAAATTTAGTATATAAATATAGGTATATGCAGTGCCAATCCAACACAAGTCTTTTTTTTTACTATTATTCAATATTCAATTTAAGTTTTTGTATTTTTTCATCGTATTCTTTTCTTAACCTTTATGTTGACAACGTTGTATCGAACAAATATAATTCATCGTGATAAGCAGATCTATTTATTTCCGTCCCATAGGTTTTCTTTTTTATTTTTACTTGTTGATTCAAATGATGGGTTCGTTGGATTAGCTTTGATACCCGGATTTTTGATTGAAAAAGTGGATAACATAGAAATAGGGGATGTTCTACCATTTTTACATTTATTTCTTTTTTTGGTCGGGCAATTTTTTATTTTTTCATCTGATTCTGATTTAGTCATTTTTATGTTCCAAATAGAGTAGAAAAATTTAATAGAGTAGAAATTTTTTTTAGATTTTTTATTTCGTAGAGTAATGCTTTAATTTAATAATTTTGTTTTATTCTGATTGTATCTACATACCCTTTTATATTTGGGTTGCTAACTCAATGGTAGAGTACTCGGCTTTTAAGTGCGGCTAGGATCTTTTACACATTTAGATGAAGCGAGGGATTCGTCCATACTATCGGTAAAGTTTGGAAGACCGCGACTGATCCTGAAAGGGAATGAATGGAAAAAATAGCATGTCGTATCAATTAAGAGTTATGAGAATATTTTATTCTTTCCGGCTCGGTACAAAGCCTTCTTTAAATTATTGAAAGGGAGCAAACCGAAGTCAATTTCAAGTTGGGTCGAATTAATAAATGGATAGGGCCCCACGGCTTCAATTAATTTCATTTTTATTATAGGGAAAGAAAAAGCAACGAGCTTTCATTCTGAATTTGAATGATTACCCGATCTAATTAGACGTTAAAAAAATATTAGTGCCCAATACGGGAAGGCTTTCTCCCAGGAAAAAATATTATTGATTTTTTAATGAATCCTAAATATTACCACTCTCCATTCTATAATGGAATAATGGAGATGTATGTGTATAAGAAACAGTATATTGATAAATCAATTTCCAAAATCAAAAGAGCGATTGGGTTGAAAAAAGTAAAGGATTTCTAATCATCTTGTCATCCTATAAGGAAAACGAACATAAAATAAAAACTTAAAATTAAATGGAAAAAGAGATGATAGAGAATCTGTTGATAAGTTTATCTGGATCCGAGGTATCTATTCGGTTTGTACTATAATACCTTGTTTTGACTGTATCGCACTATGTATCATTTATAACCCCCAAAATCCTCTACCTTTCATTTAAATAGATTTCAAATGGATAAATTCCAAAGCTATTTAGGGCTAGATAGATCTCAACAACACTACTTCTTATATCCACTTATCTTTCAGGAGTATATTTATGTACTTGCTCATGATCATGGTTTAAATAGATCAATTTTGTTGGAAAATGCAGGTTATGACAATAAATCCAGCTTACTTATTGTGAAACGTTTAATCATTCGAATGTATGAACAGAATCATTTGATTCTTTCTGTTAATGACTCTAAACAGACTCCTTTTTTGGGGCAGACCAATCATTTTTATTCGCAAATAATGTCAGAGGTTTCTTCAATCATTATGGAAATTCCATTGTCTCTGCGATTAATATCTTCCCTAGAAAGGAAAGGGGTAGTTCAATCCGAAAATTTACGATCAATTCATTCAATATTTTCTTTTTTAGAGGACAACTTTTCACATTTAAATTATGTATTAGATATACTAATACCTTACCCAGCCCATCTGGAAATATTAGTTCAGGCTCTTCGCTATTGGATAAAAGATGCTTCCTCTTTGCATTTATTAAGATTCTTTCTCCATCAGTGTCATAATTGGGATAGTCTTATTACTTCAAATTCAAAGAAAGCCAGTTCTTCTTTTTCAAAATCAAAAAGAAATCAGAGATTATTCTTCTTCCTATATACTTTTCATGTATGTGAATATGAATCCGGCTTCCTCTTTCTCCGTAACCAATCTTCTCACTTACGATCAACATCTTCTGGAGCCCTTATTGAACGAATTTATTTCTATGGAAAAAGAGAGCACTTTCCCAGGGCTTTTCAAGCAAATTTATGGTTGTTCAAAGATCCTTTCATGCATTATGTTAGGTATCAAGGAAAATCAATTCTTGCTTTAAAAGGGACGTTTCTTCTGATGAATAAATGGAAA